TCTCTACTGTCTCCTCCAAAATACATCTTAATCAATTAATTTCCACGGTGCTGCAATTTTGCCATTTGCTAAGTGTATACTAACTGGCAACAAAACTTTGCAAACAACAAAGGGCCTTTTTTTTAGCTCGCAATAGTTTAACCTATTTTTCCAACCAAGTAAAAGCGGACGTTATAGCACTTGAAACTGCTATTCAATGAAGCAATCAAGCGCTCCATGTCGGTCTTTCAGTCTACCTCAAACTGTAGAGCTTTGATGGGAATACTAGAATACGTAAGATTCTATACGATCTATCCAGTGGTTTTGGTGGGTAAAGTAGTGAGGTAGTGGGAAGTGAGGGAATACATATCCGTGATCGTACCGTATCTGAATTATCGAAATTATCTATCTCATTTTTCTCTATTTCTCAAGATTATTCAAAGACATCTATTTTGATAAAATTTAAAAAACCTACTACGATAATGTAAAATATAATAATAAAAATATACACGAAATTAATCCAAATAAATAAGAAGATATTCTTCCGCCTTCTAAATACTTTGTACTTTCTCCCACAGACGATATTGAAATACCAAATCCATTTACAGCACCATCAATTACCCATTCGTCGAAAAGTGAAATGAACTTAGCTAAAAAGCGTGTATTTTTTATAAATAGTATATCATAATAAACGTCTATATAACCTCGAAAATAAGACCAATTATATAGAAAAGAAATAAAAGGATTTAAATTTTTTTGTAATAAAAGTTCAAAATTTTTTTCTAAATTTTTTGGGAAGAATGGGATGGGTCCGTATAAGATAAAGGCGAAGAATATTCCAATAATAACTATAATTAAAGAATTAATAGCATTTACTCCAAATTCTGACCAACTTCCAAAAGATGGTTCAAAAGAATTTTTTAGAATTGGATATAAGCATTGAGATAATAAATCAAATCCAGCTTGTCCTTGTGGTAGGGGAGCGCCTGAAAAACCGATAAATAAGGTGGGTAATGCTAATATTATTAAAGTAAATAATATTTTATTATCTGATTCTTTAGGATATAAATACTTTTTTTTTTCTAAAACGTCCTTCTTATTCTCATTATCTTCAAAAAGTTTATCCAATTCATCATATATATATTCATTATATATATATAGTTTTTTTGAAATAAATTCTAATTTTTTATTATTCGATTGTGAATCCCCCCATATTGATACAGAATAAAAAGAAGACATTTTATTTAAATTAGCTCTTAAATGCCCTTCGAAAGTTAGAAAATAAATACGAAACATATAAAATGCTGTTAATCCTGCTGTAATCCAGGATATCCATCCAAGACCTGAAGAATAAAACCAACTATCTGTAATAATTGCATCTTTGGACCAAAAACGAGCGAAAGGAGGAATACCACAGAGGGAAAATGTACCTATGAGAAAAGTAATTCCTGTAATTGGCATAAATTTTCTCAAACCACCCATAAAAGCCATATTTTGACATTTAGTGGGGGAATACCCAACAATTGATTCCATGGAATGGATAACTGATCCAGATCCAAGAAACAATAAAGCTTTTGAATAAGCATGTGTAATTGGATGAAATAGACCTGCTTGATATGAACCTATACCTAAAGCTAACATCATGTAACCTAATTGAGACATTGTAGAATAAGCTAAAACTTTTTTAATATCTTTTTGGGCAAGGGCTATAGTAGCTCCTAATAAAGCGGTTAAGGCTCCTATCCAAGAAATAATATTCATTATAGAAGGTAGAGATTGAAAGAGAGGAAATAATCGGGCTATTAAGAAAATCCCGGCAGCTACCATAGTTGCAGCATGTATTAAAGCAGAAATTGGAGTTGGTCCTTCCATAGCATCTGGTAACCATATATGCGGTGGAAATTGAGCAGATTTTGCAATTGGACCTAGAAATAGAAAAAGCGCACATAAGCTAGCAAAATAAACATTAATTTCATTATTAATAAGTAACTTACTAAATCGTTTGAATAAAGTTTCAAATTCAAAACTACCAGTCATCCAATAAAAACCTAAAATACCTAATAATAATCCAAAATCTCCTATACGATTTGTTATAAAAGCTTTTTGGCAAGCATTAGCTGCACTAGGTCTTGTAAACCAAAAACCGATTAATAAATAAGAACACATTCCTACTAATTCCCAGAAAATATATATTTGAATTAGGTTGGGACTAAGTACTAAACCCAACATTGAGGCAGTAAATAAACTTAAATATGCAAAAAATCTTACATATCCTTGGTCATAAAACATATAATTATCACTGTAAATCATAACAAGTACTCCTACAGTGGTAATTAAAACTAACATGATAGAGGTAGGTGGATCAATTAAAAATCCTAATTTAAAATCAATCTGTTTATCGAGAATCCATGACCATAAGTATTGATGGATAGTACTATCAAAAAATTGTTGCCATAAAATGATAAAAGAGAAAATCATAACTATAAATAATGCTAATATGCTGAAAATAGCCCATATATGACGAAGACTCTTTGTTGTTTTTGGAAAGAAAGATAAATTTAATCCTATTAGGATGGAAGCTACAGATGGAAAGAAAGGTATAATCCAAATAAATTGATATAGAAATTCCATAAATTCCATAAATAAATTTTTTATATAATAAAAAATCTTATTTTTTTTTATTTCTAGTTTATAATTGACTAGATTAAGAAAAAGATAGACTTAAAAACAGAGAAAAAGTTTAGGACTTTTTTGTCCTACCTATAAAAAATATTAATTATAATTACTTTATAAATTTTTAATTAGATAAGATAACTAAAAAAAATATTATTTATCAATTTATTATTATTAAAGTAATAAGATATTATATATAGTTTCTAAACTAAGAGATATATATTTTTAATAGTATTGAAAATTTTTTCTGAAAAAAAAAAATAAAATAATTAAAATTAATTATTTTTATTTTTTCAATTTATTTAATTAAGTTGTCTTTTTTCAATTTATAATAATTTTTTTTCATCTACAATAAATATCGTAATGAATACGTACGCCATCATTGAAACCGGGGGTGAACAGCTCCGAGTAGAACCAGGAAGATTTTATAATATTCGTCATTTCGCCCCATTAAGAACCGCAAATTTAAGTTCTAATACTAAAATATTGATTTATCGAGTATTAGTAATTCGTGATAAAACTACTATTAATATTGGCCAACCTTGGTTGAAAAATGCAATCGTAAAAGGAAGAATTTTACACTCGCAGCTTGAAAATAAAATTATTGTTTATAAAATGAATTCGAAGAAAAAGACACGACGTAAATTTGGATATCGACAGCTTTCAGCTCGATTTGTAGTAGATTCCATCTATTTAGATGGAAAAGAATTGAATATATAAATATATATATATATATAATTTGAGGGAAAAAAGTAAAATATAAATTAAAAAGTATTTCAAATATATGCAATTAAAAAGGAATTTTTACTTATGGCAGTTCCAAAAAAACGTACTTCTAAATCGAAGAAAAAGACTCGTAGGACGATATGGAGGGAAAAAGCGAATAAAGCTAGATTAAAAGCTTTTTCATTAGCTCAATCGATTTTAACAGGACGTTCGAAAAGTTTTTATTATACAATAAATGAAAAAAAAATTAAGTAATCTTAATAATAGCATATGAAATCTTTAATAAAGAGGAAAAACAGATGAAGATTAATTATATAAGTACAAAAAATGTATATTTTTGTACAAAAAATTTATTATAATAATTTCTTTTTTTTGGAGGAAAAAACTGAAAATAAGATTAAAATTTTTCATAAAAAATTGAAGAATATTTTAATATCCAAGATAGTTTTCTTTTTTTAGAAATAAAACTATCTTGGATATTAAAATAAAAAAATTTCTAAATTTATAACTTTTTGAGCTGTGGGACTTGAACCCGCGATTCACCCCAAGCGCATTACCAAACAAACTAAATTATGTCTCATTAATTTTGTTTAAAACTGAAATTTATATAATGTTTTATTATATAAAAAAAAGATTGACCTTTTAATATAAATCATGTTATATTATTTCTCAATAAGCCGCCATGGTGAAATTGGTAGACACGCTGCTCTTAGGAAGCAGTGCTAACGCATCTCGGTTCGAGTCCGAGTGGCGGTATTTAAATTTTTTTTTTTTTTAAATTATATTTTTATCCTTATTTATCAATATATTAAGAATATATATATTAAAAAATAAAAACTTTTCTTTAAAAATTTACTATATTCTATAATTTATTGAAAATTAGAAAAATAAATTAACTTCAAATAGTTAAATGATAAAATATTTTTTCTATTATTTAACTATTTGAAATTTTTTTATTATAATAAAGTTAAATTAGGTTTAATATTCGTTTTTTATCTAAATTTAAAAGAGAAATTTAGATAAAAGAAAATTTACTTTATTGTTCCATAAAGATAAAACTGAGTTCGGATAAATACCAATACCTATGACGGGAAAAATTAGACAAATTAAAATAAAAATTTCGCGTGGTCCTGCATCTATATTAGAAAAAATAAAAATTTTAGAAAATTTATATCCATAAAACATTTGACGTAGCATTGACAATAAGTAAATAGGAGTCAATATTATTCCAATCGATTCTATTATTGTAATAAGTATTTTGAAATTAAAAGAATATTTATGACTAATGACTATTCCTAGAAAAATTAAAAATTCTGCTAAAAAACCACTCATGCCAGGTAATGCCAATGATGCCATTGAAAAACTACTAAACATAGTAAATATTTTGGGCATATAAATACCCGTTCCTCCCATTTGCTCGAGAAAGAGAGTTCGTGTTCTATCATAACTTATTCCAGCTAGAAAGAAAAGTGCAGCACCAATTAATCCGTGAGAAATCATTTGTAGAATAGCTCCATTAAGACCTAAATCTGTCATAGACCCAATTCCAATAAGTACAAAACCCATATGTGAAATTGAAGAATAAGCAATTCTTCGTTTTAAATTACGTTGACTAAAAGAAGTAAGTGCTGCATAAATAATTTGAATTGCCCCTACTATTATGATGGATGGCGCAAAAATAGAATGAGCATGAGGTAATAATTCCATATTAATTCGAATTATACCATATCCTCCCATTTTTAAAAGTATTCCGGCTAAGAGCATACATGTACTATAATGTGCTTCTCCATGAGTATCTGGTAACCAAGTATGTAAAGGAAATATTGGTAATTTTACAGCATAAGCAATAAAAAATCCTAAATATAATATTATTTCTAATTCAATAGGATATGATTTATTAGATAAACTTTGTAAATCTAATGTTAGTTGATTAGAACCATAAAATCCCATGCTTAAAGCCCCCATTAAGATGAAAATGGAACCACCAGCTGTATATAAAATAAATTTTGTAGCAGCATATAATCGTCTTTTTCCTCCCCATATACATAGAAGTAAATAAACGGGAATTAATTCCAATTCCCACATGAAGAAGAAAAGTAAAATATCTTGAGAAGCAAATAATCCTATTTGACCACTATACATTGCGAGCATTAGAAAATAAAATAATCGTGGATTTCGAGTGATGGGCCAAGCGGCTAAAGTGGCTAAAGTAGTAATAAAACCTGTTAATAAAATAAGTCCAATTGAAAGACCATCAATTCCCAATCTCCAATGAAAATCGAGGAAATTAATCCAATTATAGTCTTCTTTTAATTGAATAAAAGGATCATTTGAGTTGAAATGATAACAAAAAACATAAGTGATTAAAAGAAATTCTACTAAACAAACACCTAATGTATACCATCGAATAATATTATTTCCTTTGGTGGGAAATAATGGAATTGTAAGACCGGCAGATACAGGTAAGAGAACAATTATGGTTAACCAAGGGAAATTAATCATGATAAAAATGAAAAAACTTTGGATGGAAAAATCCCATACTCGAAAAAATTTTGAGTATGGGTAAAAAAATACTTAAATTTTTTTCTTTTTTTTGCTTAATATGCTAGACCCATGCTTCGAGTAGTCTCAGCTCCTAAATAAACACGTACACTCAAAAAGTCTGTTGGGCAAGCAGATTCACACCGTTTACAACCAACACAATCTTCTGTTCTAGGGGCAGAAGCAATTTGATTAGCTTTACATCCATCCCAAGGTACCATTTCTAATACATCCGTGGGACACGCTCTTACACATTGAGTACAACCAATACATGTATCGTAAATTTTTACTGAATGTGCCATTAAATTTTTAAACTCCAATATATTGTTAAAAACCTTAAATTTAGTAAAGTTGTAATATATATAATTTTATTATATTAAATTTTTTTTAATAAAAAAAAATTTATATTGGTAATATTAGTAAAAAAAAAAAGAAAAAATATGTATATTTTTTTTTTTATTTTAACATTTAAGTAAATAAATTACCATTTCAACAAATTAAATTGATCAATACGAGTTGAATTTTTATTACGATAGATGGCTAAAAGAATAGCTAATCCAATAGCAGCTTCAGCTGCTGCGATAGCTATGACGAAAATAACAAAAATTTCACCTTTTATTTCTTGAGTATCGAAAGAATTGGAGAAGGTAATGAAATTTATATTAACAGCATTAAAAATTAATTCTAGACACATAAGCGCTCGCACCATATTCCGACTTGTTATTAATCCGAAAAGACCAATACAAAATAGATAAGCACCTAAAGTAAGTATATGTTCAAGCATTAAAAACTCCTTATGAAAGAAATATAGAAAAATATTAAAAAAATGTAAATTTTTTTTTATTTTTAATTTTTTTTTTCTTGTATCCTGATCAAATTTTCCCGGCGAGCTATAATAATTGCGCCTATTAATGCAATCAGAAGAACTATAGAAGGAAGTTCGAATGGTAGTAAAAATTGAGTTAATAAAAGATAGCCAATACGTTGAACATTTTTTGTAAAATCAAGGTCTAATAAAATTTTTGATTCTGTAATTAGAGTAATATTAAACCACGGTGTGTTTGAAATTACAGTAACTAATGACAGAAATAGACTCAGACAAATTAAAAAACTAAATTTATCGCCTATAGTCCAATAAGACCAAATTTTTAAAGAATATGGTTTATTGATTAACATTACAGCAAATACGATCAAAACATTTACAGCCCCTACATAAATTAAAATTTGTGCGGCAGCTACAAAATCAGCATTTAATACGAAATATAAGAGAGATATACAGGAAAAAACTAGTCCTAAAAAAAACGCCGAATAAACTATATTGTTGAGTAATACTACTCCTAAACTTCCTAATATCACACCTATCTCTAAAATTAAAAAAAAAAATTTATGAAATAGTTCAGATAATTCTATTATATTCACAATAAATTTAAATCCTTTTTCTATTGTTCTAATTAATTAACTAAAAAAATAATGTATATAACTAGATTTATATATAGTTTTGAATTTTAATTCAATTCAAAAAATTTGTAATATTTTTTGAATTTGAATGACGTTCTTTATTTCTTTCAAATAAAGAATTGAAATTTGAAATAGTTTTAATTGTGGAATCTTCGATTACAGAAATAGGTAATCGTCCTAAAGCAATTTGGTCATAATTTAAATCATGACGGTCATAAATTGAAAGTTCATATTCTTCAGTCATTGATAAACAATTTGTAGGACAATATTCGACACAATTCCCGCAAAATATACAAACTCCAAAATCAATACTATAATTTTTTAGTTGTTTTTTCTTCACTTCTCTCTTCAATTCCCGATCAACGACGGGTAAATTGATAGGACATACACGAACACAGACTTCACAGGCAATACACTTATCAAACTCAAAATGAATACGTCCACGAAAACGTTCGGATGGAATAAATTTTTCATAAGGATATTGAATAGTAATTGGTAAACGGTTCATATGGTCTAAAGTTACTATAAAACCTTGGCCAATATATCGTGCTGCTTGTATTGCTTGTTCACTATAAGTTTGAAATCTATTTAGCATACTAAACATATTCTATATATCCTTTTTAAACATATATATTTCGTATTTCTTGTCTTTTCAAAGATCAAAAATGATTTTACAAAGTAAAATATTTATAATGAAAGAACTTTGAAAGAAGCTGTTAATAATAAATTACCTAGTGCAATAGGTAAAAGAAATTTCCATCCTAAATCTAATAATTGATCCATTCTTACTCTAGGTAATGTCCATCTTGTCATTATAGAAATAAATAAGAATAAATAAGCTTTGATTAACACAATAATAATTCCTATTATTACGTTAATACTTTGGCCAGTTCCAATGGTAAAATTCCATTCTAAATAATTAGAATTTGATATAAATGGAATCGAAAAATGCCACCCACCTGAATAGAGAATTGTTATGAATGATGAAGAAACTAATAAATTTAAATAAGAAGCAACATAGAATAATCCAAATTTTATACCTGAATATTCTGTTTGGTAACCTGCAACTAATTCTTCTTCTGCTTCTGGTAAATCAAATGGTAATCTTTCACATTCCGCTAAAGAAGCGATAAAGAAAGCTAAAAAACCAACCGGTTGACGCCATAAATTCCATCCCCAAAAGCCGTATTTTGATTGTGCTTCAACGATATCAACGGTACTTAAACTATTAGATAATTATAGTCGATTTAACATTAATGTTAATACCTCTATTTCAAAACCGTACATGAAACTTTAGCGTCATACGGCTCCTCGATGATTATATTAATAAACAAATTAAAATTTCTTTCTATTATTAAATTTCTTTTTAAATTTTAATTTAACCTATGAGATTCTGTTTGCTATAATAATAAATGCTTTTGAATCTATCTCAGCCTTTTCAACTATTGTTGGTGCTAACTCTAATTATTTATAATAAATTTATATTTTAAGTAAGAATTATAAAAAAGGATTACTTCGTTCCTAATAGTCATTTGGTTCTAATAAATAGGGCTATACTTCAGATTGATTTTATAAGGAAATACTTTTTATGCATTTCTACGAATGCCAAATCCTCATTTTTCTTTTAATAAATGTTTATTATCTATAAAATTATGTTATACTAATCTGTTATGTATTTTTGTGTTTCTAACCATTTATTTTTGCTCGATGTTAGATATAATAAAAATACAATAATAAATTTTTAATATATTTTCTCTTTTGCTCCCGCTATCAAGTCTTAATAACTTAACTTGGGGTACATTCTCCATTTGTTTTGCATGCTTTCACCCTTGTATAGAGAGGATGGGATTCAATCTTATTACTGCAAATTAAAAAGCTGTTTTATTTGACCCATATGACAATTTAGTTTTTTTAGTTAAAATAAGAAAAAACTTATTTACTATATTTGAATTTGAAAAATTATTTTGACGAATCACACGTAGAGATATAGATAATACACATAAAGCTAAAGGAATTTCGTAACTAATAGATTGAGCTGCTGCTCGAAGACCACCTAAAAAGGAATATTTATTATTAGATGCATATCCTGCCATGAGAAGTCCAAGAGGAACAATACTACAAATAGCAATCCAGAAAAAAACGCCTATATTGAGATCGGCTAAAATAATATTATGACCAAAAGGAATTACTAAATAACTTAAAAATACTGGTATAACAACTATTGCTGGTCCAATATTAAATAATAAGATATCCCCTTTAGATGGAATAATATCTTCCTTTACTAATAATTTAAAACCATCTGCTAAAGCTTGAATTATTCCTAAAGGACCAGCATATTCAGGTCCAATACGTTGTTGTATTCCTGCAGATATTTTTCTTTCTAGCCATACTAAAATTAATACACCTATTGTAATCGACAATAAGAGAAAAATGATTGAGAGAAAGATCCATAAAAAATTAAACAATTCTTTAGATAAACTTAACGCATAAAAAAGATTAATAACTTGTTCTTTAAGATTTGTATTAAAAACCATTTTAACGATCAACCTCTCCCATAATAATATCTATACTACCTAATATTGTCATAATATCCGCCAATTTCATTCCTTTTACTAATTGGGGAAGAATTTGTAAATTAATAAAACCAGGTGGACGAATTTTCCATCTCCAGGGAAAAACACTGTCATCTCCTATTAAAAAAACACCTAATTCTCCTTTAGGAGCTTCTATTCTAATATAATGTTCTTGTTTAGGTAATTTAAATGTGGGGGAAGGCTTTTTACTAATAAATTGATATTCAAAATTATTCCATTCTGATTTTTTTCCTCGCTGAAGGCGTCGAGCCTCCAAATTTTCATAAGGTCCTCCAGGAATTGATTTTAACGCTTGTTGAATTATTTTTATTGACTCTCTCATCTCTCCAATGCGTACTAAATAACGAGCTAATGAATCACCTTCTTTTTGCCATTGTACTTGCCAATCTAGTTCATCATAACATTCGTAATGATCTACTTTACGAAGATCCCACTGAACTCCCGAAGCACGTAACATAGGTCCGGATAAACCCCAATTTATGGCTTCTTCTCTCTCAATAATTCCCACTCCTTCTACCCGTTTCAAAAAAATAGGATTTTGTGTAATAAGGTTTTCATATTCATCAACTTTAGGTAAGAAGTAATCGCAAAAATCTAAACATTTATCTACCCAACCATAGGGTAGATCGACAGCAACACCTCCAATACGAAAATAATTATGCATCATTCGCATACCTGTAGCTGCTTCAAATAAATCATATATCATTTCTCTTTCTCTCAGAATATAGAAAAAAGGAGTTTGTGCACCAATATCCGCCATGAAAGGTCCAAGCCATAATAGATGGGAAGCTATGCGACTCAATTCGAGCATAATAATTCTAATATAACTAGCTCTTTTTGGAACTTGAATATTTGTTAGTTTTTCAGGTGCATTTACAGTTATGGCTTCCGTAAACATTGTAGCTAAATAGTCCCATCGTGTAACATATGGAAGGTATTGAACAATTGTTCTATTTTCAGCAATTTTTTCCATACCCCTATGTAAATAACCTAATATAGGTTCACAATCAATAACGTTTTCTCCATCTAAGGTGACCATAAGTCGAAGAACACCATGCATTGATGGATGATGAGGACCCATACTTACTATCATGGGTTTTGTTTTTATAGCAAGCATGGTCATATATAAAAAGCTCCTTTTCATTAATTATCGAAGAAATAGCTTAAAATTTTTAAATTAACGACTTTTTAATTTACGAATATTTAATTTATTTAGTAAATTTTCATAACTTATTAAATTTGTTTGCGATAAGTAACTTAAAAGACGCTTCCGTTTTCCTAAGATTTTCCATAAGCCTCTCTGAGATGAATAATCTTTGTTATGCCATTCTAAATGATCTGTAAGTTTTAAAACTCTACTAGTTAAATTTGATATTTGAAATTCTACAGATCCTTTTTGTTCTTTAGAAAATAACGATGAACCAATAAACAGTTTTTTGGACATAAAAGTATTGCTCCTAAATTATAGTATTTTCAAATGATGAATAATATATTATATTAATAATAAATTATAGTTGATTAATAATAGTCTTTATTCTCTATTATTATAAAATACTTATTCTCTATTATTGTAGATAAAAAGAAAAGAAGAATAAAAACTTAAAATTCTAGATATATTTATAAAAAATAGAAATAATGCTAAGTTTTTGATTAGAATCAATAATTATTTTGGGAATACATACGAATTCTTAACATAGTAAATCGACTTCCATTATTTGTATTAAACCAGAATCTATTAACACATGCCAAATCTTCTAGTCGAAAACTAGGCCAAATAAAATGTTTTATTATTAAATTTTGATTTTCATTCTGAATTTTCTGTAATTTTATCAATTTTTCCTCATTTGTTTTCACAATCTTCCTATCTAAATCAGAAGTTTCACTTTTATTTAAATATAAAAGATTTAATACTTTTAATTCTTTACGATGTTTTAGAAGAATAATATCTTCAAGGTTAACTAATTTAAAGTTTTTATTTATATCATTTTGAAAAAAATTCATTTGATATGTAGATTCATTTAAATTTAAAAAAGTTAAAGAATTTTTAAATCTTACTTTTGATTTAAAAAAAATACTTACTACTTTATACATCAAAATTTCATCATCGAGTACACGCGGTATACGGTGTTCAGAATTAATTGTTAATTTATTTATACCTAGATCTCTGCAAAAAAGAAGACGAAATAAATTTAAATTTTCACGCATTTTAGCAGAGAGTGAAATAATGTTTTCCTGATCTTGCATAAAAGTCATAAGAGAAGCCATATCTCCTAATTCTTTAAATTTTTTTTCTATGTTTTTTGATTTCCATTTCCATTGACGAATAGTTTGATAACGTTCTCTCTCACGAAGTGATTTTTTATTTCGAATATTTTTCTCATTTTTTTGCTTCAATAAAGAAATTTTAGGTATATCAATTTTATTTTTCGTATTTATATATTTTTCTTTTATAGATGGGGGAATTAACCATAGAACTAAATTAGATTTAATATTACTATTTAATTTGTTTTTTAGTTTTTGTGAAATTGTTTCATTATCTTTGTTTTTCGTTGATTTTATAGAATCAAATGTTTTTTCAAAATCAAGATAATTATAACAAAAATAATTATATTGATATCGTTTATTTAATTTTTTTTTTTGTTCCAATAAAGAATTTGTAATCAATTTATAAGAAATTTTTTTTTCTTTAGAGAAAATAGAAAATTTTGTTTGTTTTTCTGAAATTCTAAATTTTTTTTTTCTTTTATTTATCCATTGATAAGTCACTTTATTTTTCCATTCTTCTGGCATTATCGTATACCAGATTTGTGAAGATATATTATATCTATTAAATTTTTCTAATAATATTTTTAAATTTTCTTTCTTCAAATTTTCAAATTTTATTACAGTAAAATTATTTTTCTTTAAATCATTTTTTATTTTTTCTTTCGGAATTAAATTTAATGTCCACCTCTTCAATAAAGCTTTAAAATTATATTCATTTCTTGTTTTTATTTGCCAAATTTTATGAGATAAATATGCTTGAGACATTAGCAAAATATTTTCTTGATTAAAATTATTTGTATATTCATAATAAATTTTATCTTTTTTATAATCAATTTGATAATTTTTTGATAAATTCCAATTTTTTATCATTAAATTTTGTTCCATTTTTAGTATTAAATTAATATTGAATCGAATAAAATAAATATACAAATTAAAAACATTTTTTTTTATTTTATTAAATTTTATTTTGATTAAATATGACCATTTTGTTTTTATTTCAATAGTCTTTTTGCAATACTGTACAACTTGGTAAATACTTTCAATAATTTTTTTTTTATTATTTACATAAACTTTCTCTTCATTTTCTAATTTATTAGAAAATTTTATTTTATCAAAATGAGTTTTTTTAGTTATTTTTTTAATTTTGTATTTTTTCAAATCTCTCAATTTTCTTAATCTTTCAATCTTCATGAAAGTTTTAGATTCATTTTTAATTTGATTTTCTGATAAAATATTTTTGTTAAACTCTAATATAATTTTTTCTTTTTGATTTTCATTAATTTTATCATGATCTGAAATAAATTCAGAATGATTATTTATTTTAGTATCTAAATTTCTTATTTTTGATTTATCCCCAATCAATTTAGGATTGACAGAATTAATAATAAATTTTTTGTTTATAAACAAAAAATTCAAATAAATTTTGTTAAATTTTATTAAAATATTTTTTTTCCATTTTTTTACTAATTTCTTACGAATTGGTTTCCAAAACGAAGACTTTTTTTTAAGATCTCCGAAAGGTGCATTAGTTTCAAAACCCCAAGCTGTTAAATAACTATAGTTAATTTTTTTTTTTTCATCTTTGATAAAATTTTTATCAGTATCCAATAAATTATTTGAAAATTTTTTCTCATCCTCTAAAGAATTCAATATATTTTTTTCTTTATTACGTTTAAAGTGTAAACTATGCCAAGGTTTTAAACTAAAAGGATATATAATTTTTATTTGAAGTCCATCTCTAAGCCATTGTTCGGGCAATTCTTTTTCCGAAACTTCAGTACCATCATAAGTACATTTTATATAAATTTCTTTCTTCCATTCATCCCAATCTTGGCTCCATTCAGTAGTTTGAAATAGTATAAGACGAATAATATTTTTAGATATTATTAATATAGTTAATACCAAATATTTTCTAAAATATGATTGAATAATTAATAACCAACTTCTTCCCCATTGTGCTAATGGAAAATCCCATCTATTTGCTATTGCAAGACGATCTGATTTTGTTTTTTTCAAAAAAAATTTATTTTTAGTTGAAAAGAGTGTTATTTGTTTTCTCTTCTCCATAGGGTTTTTAAAAATATTTTTCAAATTAAAAATATTAAATTTATTTGATGAAAATTGAAACGGAATATGCTTTTCATTTATTCGTAAAAAAAATGGAGAATGTGTTTTAAGTTGTAAAATTTTCCATATTAATGTTTTACGTCTTCTAGCACGCATAGAGCCTTTTACTAATTTACGACGAAAATCAGATTGTTGGGAAAAACGTCTTACAATTTTTCTTCTTTTATCTTTTCCTTTTATAATATATCCCAAATTTTTTACTTTCCTTTGGCGAATATCAGTAACTCCACCAGCAATAACATCAAATTTATCATTTCGTAATTTAGATGTCCATCGTGGCATCTTTTTCGAAATCTCCTGAAGTCTTAATTTTTTATTAAAATAAAAGTTTCTTTTTAATAAAAAAAGAAGTTTATTTATATTATTGAAATTACTTAAATTATTTGACCAAATATTTTTCCAAGAGCGTTCTAGTATTTGCCATTTTTCTTGTTCTAATTGTCTAAAATATAAAGCTCTTTGCCGGGTAGATAAATTTAAAACAAGTTCCCAATTAAAATAGGATGTTCTAGTTAATTTTTTCTTTAAAAAAATTTTATTATCTGATTTTCCAACTAATTCTGAAAAAGTACTTTGCTTATCTGAATTAATAAATATTTGTTCTTCTGAAATATTAATTTGCTGTAATTTTGTTTCAAGTTTTTTATTTTTCGATCCTCGAATAAGTAAAATTAAAATGCGACGTGCATCTTTATTTAACGGTTCCCAAGGTAATGGTAAATTTTTTTGTTCTAATTCTTTCCATCGACTAGAAATCCAAAGTTTAAGTTTATTTTCTTTCGTTAATAAATATGATATTTTCTTATTTTTCTTTGATTCATAAAGGTTTTCTATTAATAACCATGGCGATTTCGATATTATTATTTTTCCGCGAAATGATCCATTTAAAAAAGGATCATTGTGTTTTATTAAATTTTCCCCTTCATTATTAGATAAACCAGTTTTTCTTTCTATAACGTTTTTTACAAAAAAGCCATTATCTAATGCTTTAAGTCGGTTTTTTAATTCATCGTATAAAGTATCTTTCCTTACTTTTTTCATATCAATCCAATCTTTATACAAATTATTAGATAAAACAGACTTTTTTGAAATATTTAAAGAATTTATTAAATTTTTTTCAAAAATAGACAAACTCGGTAAAGCTGTAAAAGATAATTTTTGTTTTCCATTATTTATAGATATATCAGAAAAATATTGTGAAACTTTTTTTTTTACGGGGCTTTTATTACTAAATCGACCATTTTCAATATAACGTAAAGGTCGATTCCACCGACTATAGTCGAAAAATAAGCTAGGCCAGGGTTTATTTAGCCACGAAAATCTAGAAGTTTTTAATTGTTTATTAAATTGAAATTCATCACTTACTTTTTTAGTAAATATAGGTACTGGAGCTCTGCCTAGATATATTAGAAAATACGCTAAAATAAAGATGCTAAATGTTCTATGAATAATACGTTTTATTAAAAGATAAAGTATAGGTGAATCCTGTTCTATACGAATTAAAAGTATTTTTAGGAAATTTAAGAAAAAAAAATGACCAATTAACCAACCAAAAAAACAACTTGAAACAAATATTAAATTATTACTATAGCGGAAAGAAAAAAGATTAACTAATCTAACTAATACAGGACTTGGTAAAAGAACAGGATTTAATATTTGAAAAATAAAACTATCAAAAAAATTTTTATAAATTCGAAAGTCATTAATTGAATTGATAGAACGTAAAGATTGGTAATCTAAAAGGTCTTTAATTCTATACCAATAAAATAAAACATATGGTAAAACTAATAAAGTTATTGTATGGGGTTTTATTAATATTATATAGAAAGGTGAATAATATATTGATGAAAATATTATTGATTGTCCTAAAATTAAACCACTTATAGCTATAATACCACTTAGATTTCCCTCTAAGAGAAAAGCTCGTATAGATAAGATTTGCGAAGGGCCAATAGGCAGTGTTGTGAGAAATCCATAATATAATCCAAATAAAATCAACGGACTTGAAATATTTATCCATGATAATATTGAAGCCCATAGCACACAAAGCTGTAAGGGAATGTTTGTTATCATAATAAAAATTTTCTTCCTTAAAGGCATAGAGATAGGATAAAATAAAAAAGATAATTTAAGTTTGTTAGAGATAAAATAATTTAATAAAATATTTTTTATTCAGTTAATTAACTGAATAAAAAATATTTTATTAAATTTCATAATATTTTAATCTTACTAAATTATTGAAAAGTAAAATACTTAATTAAATTTTATTGTTTTTCTTTTTTTGTTAAGTTACTCCAACCTAAATTTTCCAAATTATTATTTCGCCGTAAAGGACGAGTGACAAGTTCAAGAACATCTCTTGCATTTGTAAAGCCGTGAATTTGAGCAAAAGTAAATTCAACAGACCATTTGGTATTAATTCCTCTTGCTTCCAAAGGATTTGCATGTGCCATACCAGTAATTGCTAAATCAGGTTTTAATTCACGCATACGTTGTATTTGATTATAATTATCAGGTTTTTCAACAATACGTGGCATAGGTATAGCCATGTTCTTACATGTATTTTGTAAAAATAATAGTTCAGCTGCTTGATATCGTTTATCCAAATAAGGAATACCAATTTCGTAAATGATCATTCCACAACGAATTGAAAATCTAGCTAACGATATTTCTAAAAGATTATCTCCCATGAAAAAAACAGATTTTCCGCGTACTAAATCTAAATAATCTTTTAAATTTTCCCATATTTGTTCTTCCCTCTTTCGCAGACCTTCGGGTTTAATTCCAAATACAGAACAAATTTTTTCAATCCAAGCCCGCGTTCCATCAGGACCAATAGGAAAAGGTGCTCCTATCAATTTACATTTACGACGTCTCATTAAAGTTGTTGCTGTACGACTCAAGAATGGATTAACACCACATACATAAACTTGATCACCCAAGAAAGGAAGATCAGTATATCTTTGAGCTGGTAACCAACCTGAGACTTGAACAGATTGGCGCTTTAATTCTGAACTGAGTTGCGAAGCTACGGTAGAAGGTAAAGACCCAAAAAGAACTAATGGAGGATTTTTTTTTAATTTTTCAAAGGTTTTACTAATGGTTTCCTCTTTTTCTTCAGAAGAAAGAAAGGAAAA